TCACTAACAGAAATGAGCACGAAAGGAGAATGCCAAGGTTAGTGATCAACTAGAAAGCCCTTTCAGAGGTCCTCCAGTGAATTAGGTATTCCGCACCTAATCGACAAACATTTTTTCGTTCGTAAGCACTGAGCGAGCCACCCTCAGGGGAATCAACTTATCAAACAAGGCGCGATGGAAATTTTATTATAAAAATCTCCTTCCACGCCTTGTTTCGACAAGACGCGAGGTAGTTTCCTGCCCCGCCACACTCATTTCTATTTTTTAGGTATTGCTACCGCACCTGTGAGAAGAAAGCTGCTAAGATGGCAAAGCAATGGATTTGGCACCATAGCTGAAGTGAACCTTGGTTAACTAGCAGCATGCCGATTCGCGAATAGGATTTGTTCCGTGTTTTGGGAAGCCGCTTTTGAAGGGGACTACTGAAGTGAACATAGGACTTCGTTCAGTTTGCTGGACCATTCCATTCTATCGAACCTGTGGATTTCCCGGTCACCTGTTGTGTTGGGATGATCTCTTTTCATTCTTTTCCCTCTCTCCAAATAAAAAATCACTCATTTTGAAACTTAACTCTAACTAAGTATGGTTATATAGTGAAAAAGGAGCGCTGATCGCAGAGACGACGTCGGGCCTTCTTCGGTAAGGCGACGAGTGGATTCGGTGAACGCTCCCGGAGCAGGAGATATTGTAGGCCCGTCACAGGCTCAATCATCGGACTTAACATCGGACGAGGAGTCAAAGTTACTTGATTATCTTAATAAATTGGGAACGGCCGACCAAAAGGGTCTCAGTGACTGGATCACTACTCGCCAGAACCTCATTCAGGATCGCCTTAATGAGTTACGTCGCCAAGAACACATGCGACCGCTTGCCCCGAACCGGATGCAAGAGGTCGTAAGAATTCTCGAAACTAACTATGGCCCTGAGCATCTCCATTCAATCTTAGAAGATTTGGAGACCAAGGGGGTAGTTAGTTTCTTTTATCAAGGGTCAAAAATGGACCGGGAGCTGTCGAAAGAGCAGGAACTAAAAAAGGAAAACGAGTGACGTTATGCTGCTAACTCTCAGTTTGGTCCTACTTCTGGTTCATTTTGTTACTAAAAAGGGGGGAGGAAAGTCAGTACCAAGGATTGCCAAGCATTTGGTTCTTCGTTCCCTCAGGATCGAGGCTTCGTTTGACTAAAAAAATAGTAGGGAGCGGATTTCATGGATGGAGTAGGAGCTAGCTTTCATTGAAGTAAGTAGGGGCGGAATCCACTTGTCTTTTTAAGTATTAGAGTTCGGCAGAGGACTAGGAAGAAGGAAGGCTCGTCGAGACCTCAATCGCTGATCCAGCAATGGCAAGTGAGACCTATATTGAGTTTTCATTCAAATAAGGTTCCTGATGACTACCCAATTACATATATAGGAAAAAAGGCTTCTCACAAAGATAGGGAACCCACTTTGAACTCTACTCAGAATTGACAACAAGACCCCTTGCTGCTCTCGCTGCACCATCTGTTGCCCGCTGCTTGGCGTGCTCTCTGGCTATCGGGCTATGCTTGCCGCCGATAATGTATATATCTAGGAGTATAAGCCTCGGTGAATGAAGGAGCCCCTTCTATCATCTCCCCTGGCGGAGGTTCCCATGCTGGTCTCGATCGATAAGGATTCCCCCGCGCTAGTCATCAGCTTTCACGAAAGACTCTTATTACTTATTATAAGTATGTTGATTTCACCAGGTCACTTCAACCAATCTCTCTGAAGTAGAGCTGGAAATGACAACTATTGCGTCGGCTGGCTCTTTGTCCAAAGCTTCCGCTGGTCGACTGCCCTATTCTATTCTAATTCTGACTTGGCTTGATTCTTAGTAGACCAACCGCCCCCCGTTCTTACCTTTTGTTTATGAGATTCATTGATTCTAAAGGTGGCAGGCATCCTGCGCTAATAACCCTGTCAAGCTCTTTCAGAGAGTTCGCTTCTGTAAGGGAATAACCATTTTTGATTTGTCTCGCTCGAAAGCTATGACCTGCCCCCCGGACTCGATTCCGTCCATGCGCAACTTCTCCGCAAGCTGTCTCGTTGTCCCTCGTGCATCACATTTATTTAGAAGTTCCGTCGATGAAGAATGCTTTTCGGGCGTAGAAGCTTTCCTTAACTAAAGCATTCCCTTTCCCGCTTGACTGGAGCATTTCATTTCTTTACTTGACTGGACCAATTCATATATCATTTCTATTTTTAAGGATTCGCAATTGGATCACCCATTGTCTAATTCGTTTCGTAGCTAATTGGCCTGAGATTCGATCTTTCTCCTTCGACGGAGCCTAGCTTTCTGACTGGGCAAGCAGCTCTTACCGAATTAGCTCCTAGACTGCTTTCAAGGTTCACTACGGACAGCAGGGACGGAAACTCCTACAGGCATTCCTCGTTACTTGACTGACCCACAATCCATTGAATAAGTTCAGTTCAACCTTATATTCCATTTGTACAAAACGGAGAAAGAGAGTGGGGAAGATCGATAAGCAAGTCAGCCCAAATGCTTGATGAAGGAAGAACCCACATGCTTTCTTTTGATTATGGACTTTCCGGGGTAATTCCATGTTTTTAAGAAGCTTTCTTCTAAGCCCCGGAATGAAATTCGAATCTCACTCTAATAGGGCAGGTGAATGAAACTCTTATACGGCCACGCTCTAAGCTAAGTTGATCATTGGATCACTCTTGATGTACGAAGATACTAGAGATATCATCCAATTCGATTGAAGCAAGGAGAATAGAAATAGAAAGAATTAGAATTCGTTTTGTGAAAAGTGAATCAAATCAGTTGTGAACCACTCACGTAACGGTCTTAGCTGTCCCGTTGTGAGCTGTCCACAGTGCCGGTCAATGTCTGATTATGTGCCCTGAATGATTCTTAGGAGTTTCAGTAAACCTCCGACCACTTAATGTTATTACCCTTCGGACGGGACTCTTTCTTATTATCAGTGCGGGACTGACTCTGATAGTGGGAAGGTGGAAGGGTAAGAGCTTTCTAGAGAACTTCACTATTTAGGAAGGGGACGGAAGCCACTTCTTAGAAATGCACGGCTTAGTTTACTTTCCGAACCGTTCTAGTGTTCCAAGCTCAAGGTTCAAATCCCATAGATAAAAGATCCAACTTTTTCTCCGGAAATGCTCAAGTCAAGCTCAATATCTCATTAGGAAGGGAATGGTGTCTAGTCAACCAACCTCCTCTTAGAGAAGGTAGGACGGGATTCGTTCTGTGTGCCTTTCTTTGCCTTCGGGCTTGGCACGGGACTTCTTATTAGATTCTATTTTAAAGGCCGTACTAACTTCTTTTTCTTTTCAACTAGTGATTACGTTTTGGGCTACCTTTAGTGAAGTGTTATTTATTTCTCTTTCTTTTAATTGTCTAAGGTGATAGCCTTAGCTAAGAAAGTGGATAAATCTACTTTCACCTCGATCACTACCCCTGTGTCTGATCTGGAGGTAATGTGTGAGCAAGTGGGTTTGATTGTGAAGAACCTTAAAGTCTTGCTCAAACGTTACCCACCCTTCCTCCCAACCATACCTCTGTATCAAGGTATGACTTGGGATCCGACCTGGAAGGCCTTACCTACGCACCCATTGACTCAACGGTGTTGGGTCCAAAGATTAGGCAAGAGCGTGAAGCAGGTCCGAAATATTCGTTCTTGCTTATGAACTAGCGAGTTTTTATTTCTTTCTAGTCGGGCCTCATACTTATGGAGAGTCATGGCCGCAGGGTACCTTGTGGCCTCCCCCACAGTACGATATGTGTATGACAAGTTTAACGACTTGTTAAGTGCGTGGGATCTGGACTGGTTTACTAGCCGAGTCCATCCCTACTTGCCATCACCATTCGACTATGGGATTCCACCAGTTACTGGCCGTCTCGGTCAGACTATTGAGGGAGGAGGCAAAAGGAGAATATTCGCCATTGGTAACTATGTCAATCTCAATCAGAGGCTGCTGAAGCCGGTCCATGACTGGCTAATGCAAGTGCTTAGGAGGATTCCCATGGATGGAACCTTCGCTTTTACTAAGCTAAGGTGGAATCAGCACAAACCTCTTGATCGACTAGTTGGCAATCAAACCTGTTACTCTTTCGATTTGAAATCTGCCACCGATAGGTGGCCAGTATTATTTATCTTCGAAGTGTTTAAGGTTAGTTTTGGTCAGCCGTTCGCTTCGAGTGTTGTTAATTCAGCACTAGCCTTTAATTTCTGTGAGGTCCCATTCGTAAAGAAGAAGGACTCTCAAGTCTATTTTAGGGTCGGACAGCCGCTAGGATATTACTCCTATTGGCCTTTGTTTGCACTTACTAACCATATTAGAATTTGGTGGTGTGCAGAGCAGATATACCCAGGTCAGCTTTTTGACACAAGTATGCAGTACTCGGTGATGGATCTGGTACAGAAAACTTGGTAGCAGCTCGTGGTTTAGAACAACCTAGAGCTGGGAAAGGTGTCGTGCGTCCTGGAGTAGAAATACTTTCTTTATGGATTCTCAGACCATCAGATAGTTGACTTTAAGCGTCTCGGGAATCCAATATATTAAAATACTTTCTGCGACCGGTGAGAAACCTATCTACAGGACGACTTTCGGGGTTAAAAGAACACCTTTCTCTTTCATATTGAGTTCTCAGAGGTGCGGCAAGCAGTCGAACACGACTGCAACACCCAAACGCAAGCCGACGAATTCCAGCTTCAATGAAATCAAGGCCTTTAAAAGCAAAGTCAAAGATGGATTGGTAGGGAAAAAACCTCAGGATTCGTCGGTCACCCCTCAGGGTGATCTCGGGGTACCTGAGGGCCCTACCGGGATCCAAGACACAGTCTCCGCCGGGTCTATGGGTAAGGAAGAATCCTATACCTCTACCTCTTTTTCCTTCTCTTCTATCGTAGGAGAACGATCCTTCGGAGAAGTATTTGAGGTAGAAGGGGGAATCCCATGGGGATCCAGCGTAATATCTCTCTGTAGTTCTTTCTCTCGTGTAGATACGGCTTGACAACTTTCGAATTCCTCATGTGGCCTGCTCTGATCTATCTTATTCGGCTGATTGGGTGCCTCATCGACAGGGGGAACATGCTCTTCTATTTTTAAATATTTATATTCATTTTTGTGCGCATCTTGTCGCTGGAACAAAGGTTCCTGCGTTGGTCTTGGCTTCTGGCCAAATCTTTTTTTTTTTAATAAATATCTTATCTTTCTTTTATTACTTGTTTCCGCTCCCCCCAAAAAAAGGGAGACTTGTCGGATCGAAATACGGAAGGTTGTTGGCTTTTGTCCAACAAAGAAATGGGATTTTTTTCGCACGTCACAGCTACTATGTTGTCTGTGACTACAATACGATATTTTCATTGATACAGTAATTCTGATTCAATTGTGACAATAGCCAATAAGCAAGCAGCCGTATAGGGATACCTCTTTTTGAATATTTTGTTGCTCTCTGATTGATAGAGCTGCTTTTATCACTCTTTGTTGACGAAGGCACTCTCTGGGTCGTGGGCCTTGGGCTTTCTCTGACACCTTTCTTCCACGGACTTTGAGGGCTTCGTGTAGCTGATTTTTGTGACTCAGGTCCAGAGTCACTCACAATAGAAGGCTCCTGTTGCTCAGGTGCTTGTGCCCGCATACTTTAGTCTAGCATCCCGGAATCCGGCAGTACTACATTTTCGTTTTTTAAAATATATGATGATGCCTCATCGAAAACGAAATGTGGAAATAAAGAGACTTTTTTGGTAGTCGGATCAATGCACCCCCACCCTTTCTTCTGCTGATCATAGCCGAAAAAGATGCACCTTATAGCCGGATTCTCCAGCTTTGTCTTGAGTTGCTTCCTTCCTTATTCATATTTGAGGAGAGAATCTGTGAACGAAGTTGAATCCTTTCTATAAGTGATTCTTCAAGTCGTGCCAGACCACTTCTTCCAATTGGTTTGGTTTTCCTCTGCGCCTTGCGAGAGCCCTGAGTCAGGTCCTTAGGGGCATCTCATCCAGAGGGGCTCCTGATTTGAGGTTTCTTTGTGGCATCGCCTTTCCTTTCGATAGAAAGAAAGAAAGAGAACCTAATTGTCGACACCTCCGCCTAGACACCTACTTCAACGTGCTCTTCTCCTATGCCGTAGCGAAGAAGCTCTGTCCGTCATTTAGCATCAGTGCGTTCTGAAGCGGCTGCAGCATCTGTTGTCACTTTTACCACCTATACCACCGTATAAATATTTTCTTCTTAAGCTGCTAGCTCGATCTTATGGTCTGGCTTTCGAACCGGAAGGGCTTAGATTGATTTGCAGGATGCCGGTTGACTCTTCCCTTTTTTAAAAGTCCCTTAACGTTCGACTTGCATGTGTTAAGCAAAGAGCTCTCCTCAATAGTCAGATAGGATCGTAGGCGTACGGTGACCGGCTTCGCGAGACCTGTCTTTTCAGATGTTAATGATAGCATTGTAAGATAATCGGTATCTGTCCCTCGAGAAAGAGTAAGATAGGCAAAAAGGCATAGAGACAACAGCGGTAATGCCGCATCTCTCGATGAGAAGGAAAGAAGGTCGGCGACTAGTCGTATTGTCATCAGATGAATGACTAGCCTTGGAAGGCCTTTTGAAGTGGAAAGCAAAAGAAAAGGCATCTCGTTGCATTTATTGGCGAAAGAGCTGGACTTGACCTTCTATTCTAGCCGTTCCGTTAGAGGGGAATGAAAAAGAGAGGTGAAAGCAAGGAAGCGAAGCGGGGAAACGCAGGAATGAACTCATTTTCTTGGTGCCATATTGACATTTTTCATTTTTTCAAGACATCCCAAGGGTTTCAACCGCTTCCCCAAGAGGCGAAGGAGGGGCTACTTACTGGTGCAGGAACAAGACCAATGAAATGGGGTGGTGCCACTACGTGTGTATAGATAAATCTCCATTGGCTTATAAAAGCTAGATTTCCCTAAAACTGAACAACAGGGATTTCTATTAAAGAGCCTGGTGGGGGTGTGGGTTCTAAAAACTCTCGGAAACAATGAATCCAATTCACTCTTTTCTTTCAATGGCATTGCTTATTCCTTCTTAACTTTCCCTTGCTTACCTTGCTACTTTCATAGCATAAACCTTCGCTACTTCACTCTATTCCTACCTTGGGTCACGAGCTCAGCTCGGAAGTCACGGAACTCTCTTCTTTTGCTCCAACAGTTAAGTCAAAGGCTACGAAAAAAGCTTCCTCCGTCAGTTCCTTTACTCTCTTTCTCTTTAGAGCTTTCTGGTGAAATGAACCGAGTTCGATTTGAACTAGTTGAAAAGGCTGGATTTCCCTTGGGGATAACTATCATCCTATCCTCATCTCTTTCCATCCCGGCCTCGAGGCAAGCGAATGAGCAAGCAAACGAAAGAACTAAGCCCGTTACTCTTTCCCTGATCTGTCTGTCCAAGAAGATTGATTTACTGAGTTTGATGGTTGCGCTGTAGCTCTTGCTGTCCTGTTAAAGGTATGTGTAGTCACTCATAAGGCTGCTAGATGAGGTACGAAGTGACTAAGCCACAAGGGCTTAGGGATGCAGCCATCGCCTTACTGGCATGGCGTGCTCTTCAAGTGCCTTGGGCTCCGGATATGCCTTTTCCGGGTAGGATTGCCTTTTTAACCGGCGCGGGTGCTGGCAAGAGACGTTTGTTCGCGATAGGTAACTATTGCGTGCGTCCAAAGGTCCCTTCGTCCTCTTCATGACTTCTTAATGGAGTTATTGAAGCGTATTCCACAGGACGGGACTTTCAATCAGACCCGCCCTTTGGATATGCTGTTAGGACATAGGGAAGTATTCCCCTTTGACTTGAAATCTGCCACAGATAGGTGGCCTCTTTCACTTCAATCGAGAATGCTAGGGGTTCTCTTTGATGAGGATCTCGCAAACTACGTTGAGAACGTGTTTGCGTTCTTCCCCTTCCGCTCGGCGCTGCCCTTTGTCTTTGTCTTATTTAACGCTGGGCAGCCACTCGGCTACCAGGAGTGGAGAGAACGGGTTCTGATCTATAGCATTGAGGTGAGGAGGGATGAACCTTATCTTTTTGATTCTAGGAGGTGCCACTTTCTATCCTTGATTAGGCGAAAGAAAGGAATTGAGAGTCTAAAGGCTTCCACTAGAATAGAACAGAACTGAGATTCTCTACTTCAACTTGACTTTGGGACAGAGAAGGGAGAACATGATCCTTTATAGAGGAAGTTCCCCCGATGACTACGACTATAGGGATTCTTCTCAGTCTGTCTTTGTTTCCAGCAAAAGCTATGAAAGAAAGCTCAGCTTAGGCAAAAGCAACTCTCTTACCTGACTCATATCCTTGAAACTCTACCCTTTTTCGCCTTAGGAGCGGAGCAGCTCCATTTCAAAGGTTAGGCGCGATAGCCACTCGGCAAGAAGGAGATGAGCCATATGTGGACCTGATGGAGGGAAGGGGCTACCCCTATTAAGCAAAAAGGTACGAGATTTATCGATTATCCAATCACTTTACTTGGTCCATAGGGAGGGAGTTTGAAAGATCCCATAGCATCAGGGAAAGCGGTTACCACAAACGAGAGACCAGGAGCAAAATGCCACTCTACTAGACGGAGAGGAGAGGGCCCAGCTTCACTGATTGAGGTTAGGGTTCGGGGGGGACGAGTCAGAGGCTGTCCCAAGAGCGAAAGTCACTGATAGCCGCATTGAGTGGGTCTTCGGGAGAACATGAGTATCACCGGTGTAGTGCAGCTCGAGTCAACCCTCTCCTTTTGGTCGAGCAAACAAGCAACGGCCCGAGCGCAAACGCGCCATTAGCCCTCTCGCTTTGCTCGAGCGACTTCGTACCTCTCGCTGACGCTCGAGCGACTTCGTACCTCTCGCTTTGCTCGAGCAGCGGAGCACGTTAGAAACAAGCACCGGCCCGAGCGCAAACGCGCGAAAGCCGGTGCGCTTCCGACGAACAAGCAAGGGACTGAGCGTTAGCGAAAGCCGTTGCGCTTCCGACGAACAAGCAAGGGACTGAGCGCAAACGCGCGAAAGCCGTTGCGCTTCCGACGAACAAGCAAGGGACTGAGCGCAAACGCGCGAAAGCCGTTGCGCTTCCGACGCGCATCCGTTTTCTTGCTGCATCCGTTTTCTTGCTGGAGCGAAGAAGCGCTTTCATTCTTTTTGAGACTTACCGAGCGAAAGGCGTAGAGGCGCTGTTCACACGTCTTGGTGAAGAAGCTGTGATTGGTGTGGTTTTTGCTTCTTTCCATTCTTTCTTATACCCAGGTAGGTCAGTGACCGAGAGATTCTGTGTTGAAGAAATAACCTATGCTATTTCCGCTCTTGGGGGAATAACCGCAGTTGGTGCTTTAGTAGGGGCATTCTATTCTGTTTCAGAAAGAACTCTGAGTGAACAAGGCTAAAGCCTATCTTTTCTTTCTTTTTGCCATTGGAGCACACCTTTCGCTAGAAAGGGATCCGTTACGAGTACGAAATGCTTTTCACATACAAGTCGGATAGCGCGATAAGGCATAAAGAATCCACTTTGAAAGCGAAACTCTTGTTGCTGTTGCGCCAGCTTTCTTTCTTCCGTATACCATTTATTCCCCCCCTATTTGAGTAAGCGGACTGAACAGGGGGAGTACCTTAGATAGTATGCCCCGACGACAGCCTTTCTTTTCCAAAGGAAAGTTTCAGTCTGGAATGGAAGTCCTATAGATTGTGTTTATTTTCTTCTTCAGTCAAGAACAGCCGATTTTCCTTTGTTTGCTTCGTGCTTGCTTTCAGGCTTCGAGCTCTTATCGCCAATCAGTGAATGAGGGAACCCCTTATGAAAAGGTTAATCAATAATGAATGTGGCAAATAGATCTCATGGAAAGTTTGTAGAAAGATATGAATGCCGAGTAGACATCGAGCCCCATCCCTTATGTGGTCTTTTCGTGTTAGAGAAGTTCCTCTAAGCCCGAATCCGCCAGATAATAAGTTGAATGAATAGGATAAGCCAGGGAAAGAAATTTCTTTCCTTCCGGTCTATGCCCCAATCTCCCGCTGTCTTTCTTCTTGAACGGCTATCTCAAAAGCAAAAGGCAGATTCATCTCTGAGTGCCACGAAGGGTGGAATCAGAAAGAGATAGGTCATTCTATCGACCAAGGCCTCTTCCTCTTTCCGAAAGAAGAAGGAAAGCTGTGTTTAGGAGCGTACCTGTTCGCCAGAACAACGGTACGATTGGTGAGGAAGTCGGGTCTGTTCTTCACTGCGCTTTATCAGTGTTCGAGTAGCCTGCAGAGAGCATATGGTGGTGACAAAACCCCGCACTCTCTACTCCCAGTCCCCGTCTCCCTCAATAGGTCGGGTTATCCTCGGATCATCCCGTCCTTCCATCGTAGAATGATAATGAGGAAGGATGAAAAGGCGGATTACTTATCCTCCTAGAAAGGATACTCGGGTATGGTTGGACTGATACACATACCGGCTTTACTTTACCAGGGGCATTCTAGTTAAGCTGCCTAGGGGCTCCCACTCGCTATTGTCCAAAGTCAAAGTATCAATTTCTTCCCGGAGTTGCATGTCCACCGCTTGTAGAGACAAGCAGGCTCCGGACGCTTTGAGGTCAAGGGTTTGGTCTGGGGCGCAAGGTCGACTGTCCGAGAATCCCTTTGATTAGGATCGAAAATTTTGAATGGGAAAGAGAATAGAAGTTCTTCGTCTTCGTCCACTCCTCACGGTTGATCACTAACTTTTCAAAGTGAATCTGATATGGATATCTCCTTATTTAATTTAAATAAAATAATCTATTTCATCAGAGAAGTCACGTCTTACTTGCATAGACTGCACTATGACTTTGCTGCGAAAAAGGGTATTAGTATGGACTGCGTGTATTCTCTTCGTCGGATGGGACTGCGGATTCAGATTCGGCGAACGGAGATTCGGATTCTCTAGTTGAAGTTGCTAATGCGGATTCCTCTCCCCGGGGGATTCAGATGTGGATTGGATTCCGCAGCTAATGCTGCTTCATACCTCGCTTCGGGGAAGTCTAATTCTTTTCCTTGCTTCAAGAGTTTTCTTTGAAATGCCTAAAAAGGTTTTATTGGTGGCCTCTGCTTTACCATTAGCTTAGGGTAGTAAGGAGACGAAAGATGATGTTCTATCCTATATTTCTCCTATTTTTCTTGCTAATATAATACATCTTATTAGATCACCAGCGCACATTGAAAAGGGCCAATGAGCTGAAAGCGGATGCAAAGAAGGGTGCATGAAGAAGATATTTTACAGACTTCTTCACATGATTCTAGCAATCTTCTTCCATGGTCGGCCAGTACCTTCTTTCTTAATCTTATTGCTAAGCATTTGCTATTAACATGATCCCCGCATACTCCATCATGAAATTCTAAAAAGAAGAACTTCTACTTCGGCTTTGTCAATAGATTTCATTGCTTGTCCACGGACAGTCTTTTTAAAGAGTTCTCCTCCTCTCATGAAGTAGCGAGTAGCCTGGCGCCTTACGTACTCTTTCTCTCGTTAGTGGGGGGAAGCTTTTCTTTTCAATGAAATTCTAGATGTCAAAAAACCATGCTTTCCCATCGTCTAGGTCGTCTTTATTCGGGTGCTACAAGACTATCATCAGGCTTCTCACCTTTTTCCAGTCTCTCCATTTCTTCTGTCAAATCATCATATTAAGGCCCCTCTATCCCATGGGGGTTCATCAATCCTCAAAACTTCCCTTTCTTGAATCCAGGGGTAAAGACGAATTCCATCCGGAATTCTCGCTTAATAATAGATTAGGCAATGAGCCGGTTTCTTTTTTTTTCTCAATTATGACAGAGGTACGTAGTCGCTATAGCGAAACTATTGGAGCGCAGGGACTTTAAAAATGGACGCTAAGTTTGAAAGTACATCCGCTAGCTTCTTGCGATATCTAGGTATGTGAAGAAATTAAATCTCTGTGATTCACTAGATTCTGAGACATATCAAGATATAGCATCAATCTAGGCTTCCGCCGCTTTCCCTGGGTTCTTCTCCACCACCTTTCCACCTGTATTGGAAGCAGCAGATGAGAACCTCCTTTCAGCCCATTTCCGAGCCTGCTCAGTCCTTTTTCTAAATGGTTGCTTTTCATGAAAATCCTTTTTCTTGTTTTGTGGCACACCTCCCTCTGAGCTTGTTCGACCCCCTATTCCTCAGACATACTCTCGCAGCGAAGATGGAGATTTGCCTCTTCCTGTTCTTGACAACTCCACTGCTGCCCATACTGCAATAGCTCTGGCAGACCTCTCTTCCGGCATGATTATAAGCTCTATATCTTCTGTTCCTCCCAGCGAAAGTATAGTAGTATCCTGGACATCTATTAGCATGTGCTTAGTAGCAGTTTGCAACTCCACTTCCGTCGTTCCCGCCCGCCTGTCCTATTTGCTTCAGTCAGTCGTCTGAAAGTGCTCGCGGGGCTTCTCATAGAGAGCCTAGATGCGGGAATTCGATGTCATAAATCGTCACTCTTCAGAGAGAGGGGGGCTCGTGGCAAAATGATTGAAGGGCCGGGTTGATATTCAATATAAGACTAAGAGTCAATTATCACGATGCTCGTACAAACAATATCTTAGCTTCTAATACTAACCTTCCTCAATCGAATTAAATCCATTCTTCTATCACAGCTACTTTCCTCTATCTGGCTTTTACAAAATTGTAAAGTGAACTTGAACTCCCGTTTTGGAGTTTCTTAGAGTGATGTTCGAGATCGCCTCTGTGTGGTTCACCCTAAGTAGCTAACCGAATCGGAACTGACTGAAAGGACTAAAAAACTCAATCTTTTTATTGCTTTGCTTGGCATCGGTCTATCGTTGTCCCCATGGCACCGCTAGATAAGAGGTTCGAATCTAAATCATGACAGTAGCGGAAGAAGACACCAAAAGAAAAGGAAATTCCAAGGATCAAAGGCACTCGGGGCAGGCGACTAACCCCTCCGAGGACGGTCGGGCGATTAAAGAATGCAACTCCTGGGCTTCCGGGGCAAGGAAAACTATGTCCACTCAAAAGCTCTCATTCTCGGCCAAGTCCGAAAGCAATGCATGAAAAGGCTCACGAAGGCTTTCCCCGATGCACAGACGAGAGCTACTCCCAAATTTGGATTGAATAGTCAATGTCTTTAGTAATTTAATCATTCAAGCCCTTTCTTTTCTTCCAAAATAGAGAAAACCCCGTACCCCGATCTAGGCTTCCAAACTACTATTCCCGGGTACACATATCGTAACGAATGGCAGAAAGAGAAGGCGAAAGGGCGAGCCCTTTCTTTTCTTCCAAAATAGAAAAAACCCCTATTCAAGTTCTTCCTGAGAAACCCCTGTAGAAAAGAGCCTTTGACCAATTACACCTAAAAATGAGAAGGTGTCAACATCGGGCTTCTAACGACCTTAGAGCGTCGATTGCCATTTATAAGTCAGAAATCAACCTCGATTTTGATCTTTCTTTCTGCTTCGTTCTGCTTTCAAGGTAGGCCATCTAAGTCTGAGAAAGCCCTTACTGAGAATGAGAAGGCGGCTGATCTGCCTATTGAGATTCTTGCGCATTCCTCTGCTTCATCAGCGATCTCCTGACTTTCCAATTCGAGTGCAGTGTTGACTTCAGTCGACCAGTAATCAGTCTATTTTGTCTTTGATTTCATTCCTTAGGCCTGGTGAATCAATGCCAATAGCCATTTCATCGATTTCTTATCCCTGCCTCTAGCTACGTGGGAAGGGAGTAAAGGCAGTCAGAACCCGAGCAAGTAAGAAGATTGACTTCTCATTGCAAATATGCTTGATTCTCTCCAAAGTCAGTAAAGAAAGCAAGTCTAACGGCTAAGGCCTTAGGTACTAAATTCAATATATATATTAAATATATATTACATATATGAGAATCTCATCCCCAATTCCCTGTGATTCTCATAATATTCACTGCCAAAGATTTTAGGCAGAAGCCCGAGATTCAATATCCCTTATCTTCACGGAGGACTAAATCAAAGGAAAAAGGAGATGTATGGCACTTTCTATACTAGGAAGGATCAAAGGCAAGCAGCAAGGCAAGTCAGACAGACCGAGCTAGCAGCCTAAGACTATATCCATGCAATCCGTCAGGAAGGTCAGGAAGAATCAATCAAATCAGCCTTGACCTAAGGATAAAGAAGGCAACCTATTCATAGACTCCTGACCGGAAAAAGAGTAATTCGAAGGCGAGAACATTACAAGAAATTCCTCGAAGTCTCTCTCAAGCCCGGACTAACTGTAAGAGGAGCGAAGTTCAAACTTCCTCTAAGTGAGCTGGTAAACTAGTAATGGATAGGTTTTTTGTATCGGCAAGAGATCTCCGCACTGAATGCTTTGTCATAATCTCTATCCTACTTCCTGTAGATAGTTGCTTAATCGCTCCTTTGCTTACAGCACCCAGAGAGAGGGTCAACCTTTGATCGGCGCTAAGATTGAATGGAACTCTCTGTGATTGGTTGAGAGTACTCAGTCCCACTCAGTGAACAAAGGTTCTTGCTTCTTTTGACTTCCGGCTTGAGTTAATCCATTTTGGGAAAGAACGGGACTAAACTCTAGCTATTTTGTTTTTACATGCCCTTCAGCAGCCTAAAAGGCAGTTCAAAGCATTGGTAGAAAAACCAAGTAAGACAGTCATCAATCAAGTCCTGCAGCAGAGAGATTTTTCTTTTGGTACCAGTCCAACCGTAACGAAAAATAAAAGCAAATGGATGATCCATCGCGGGAATACTTTTTAAAGGATAGTCTCCAGTAAGCAGCAATCTCAAACAATTGGTTTCTTTCCGCAGTTAGGAAGATAGATTGAGACTGTGTTCCTTGACTTCATTGCTATTGTCTTTTCTCCTTCTTCATTATATGCGGAAAAAGCTAGCAAGGGCATCCCAACTTTCCGGCATCCGATGGGAAATTTTCTACATTTGCAGTTCGAAAAGGCAGTATAAGTGCCTTTAGTCCCCAACTTCACGAAGCTAGCAACTACTAAGAAAGGTTAGCTTCAAGCTAGAGATCTTCTATCTATTAGGGAAGTTTCAGCCGTAGAATAGATGCTTCCCCTCTAGCATTTGATAAGGAAGACTCAGTCTCCAGTCACAAGAAGGTCAGCCGGGGATCTCATAAGCGTCAGACTTGGGCTTCACTGCAACAAGCAATATATGCTAACTCCCTATCGGGCTCCTGACTGCTTAGTAGGGAGGAATTAGCCCTCTATCTTTGTCTTGTTGCAATCCCGGATTAGTCCTCTAGCTCTTTTAGAGCCCTGACTTCAGAAGATATGGTAAAAGCTGTTGAAGAGTAAGTTAGAGGTCTTGACTTAGAGGGTCTAAGCGGAAATCTCCAATGAATGCTTTCTCCGGAGCCGTAAAAAGGAGTTCGAAAGAGGTTGGGCCGCAGAGCCCTTATCATCTATTCCAGATGATCCCGGGTAAGGACTTCTAATAGCCATTTGAATCAGTCCCTTGTCCCATTTCATCTATTCAATGATCCATAGGAGCTAACTGAGGCTAAGCCGTAGCATAAATATGCTCCTAAACCCGGTAACTTACTAAGGAAATCAATGCCTTTGCAGGTAATCTTCTCCTTTTTTAGCAGCTAAGGATCGAATGGAACTTTCTGTGTGTGATGAGAAGGAAAAGCGAGTTATCAAAAGTCTTCCCAGACTGCCTTCTGATCATATTGACTTGAAAACTTCAGAAAAGGTAGTAAAGGCAATAAGAAGAAATGCCTATGTTTGCTGAGATTCCTCAGTCTATTTCGAGATTTTCAACCTCTTCCAGGAGTGAATTAGTTTCCGTCTTGATTTCAAGCCCTAGGAAGTAGAAAGAATACAGTCCATGAAATGAATCAAGTCTTTATTGATAGCACTGGGAAGTCTATTCAGTAAGGGATGCTCGCAGGTGGAGCTTAATGTCCCCTGTCTTTTTCACTCCAAAAGGAAAGCCCTAGCTTGACTTCATTTTCTTCCTAAAAAGGAATGTCGGAAATGCAACTAAGATAGGATAGCTTCAAGGCCCATAGTGTACTGAACTGTCCTTCTCAGCGAGAGAGATCCTACATCCTTATCTTCGCATGAATCAAGGTTAGGATCAAGTAAGCGGAAATTTCGTAATAAAAAGATGTTGATTCCTCGGAGGAAAGTTCAGACATGAAATGACATATATAATAATATCTGCTCTTTCGGAGGAAAGGAAGTAGGCTTATCCCGCCTTTGATCTTTGTAAGCTCGGAACAAAGTGCAGTCCGAGCGTAGAGCCGGGCGGGGTTTCTACTTTCAGTCTGACTTCGGAAATTCCAATCTTTGCTGAGCTTTCTCTAGCCTACAAGAAGTTCAGCGGGCCTGAGATTCTTTTGTCTATTTCTATTGAGTTGCCCTTGGTGGAATTATACGCAAGTCAGTCATAAGTGTTATCTAAGTGTTAGATTCCGAGTTCAAAGGCAGCCAGTTAGAATCATTCGATTTATACACCGACCCAGCGGAGACAAGAGTACTACGAAAGCAGAAGGCGTAGTCAAGTTCTAATCCTGATCTTTTGTTACAAGCCGTAGCGGATACAGATCATGCAGGAAAGTATGGTATGGGAAGTTAAAGCTTAGTCTCTTACTTCGTTGTAAAGGCCTTTTTCTCAGTCTTTCTCCAGCATCTTCAAAGGGAAACAAACTCGAGGAAGTTTCAGCCGATAGAAGCTAGAGGATAAGCCTGATAATCGAATCTTCTCCTTATCGGCTAAGAGACCAATAGAATGCCAGGGATTAGGCGTAAACTCATTGAGGATGTGGCTCCGTAGCCTTAGATGTCTGATGTCTAAGGTAGGGGCTCTAAAACACACTACTGACTACGCGGCTTTCTTCTGTCTTACTGCCACGCCCTTCTACTTCAATACAAGACTTGCTAAATACGCAATAAGGAAGGGAAGGTATTCTACTAAATCTTACTCTACAGATAGGAGACTAGTGTCGTCAGGGGCAGGGACTGCATCGAGATGCTAAATCAACTGCTAAATCATAGGACAGAACGGAGACTAAGCCCACTTTTTTAATAAAAAATAGGGCGTGATTCCTTAGTTTACTGGCTTTCCTACAGGGGGAGTTCGAAAAAAGACACTTGTTTGATGTCCAAGTAAGGGCTTGTAACTACTAAATCGAAGAAGGAATCGGCCTTGCGTAACTCAATAGAATGAGTTGTTTGGTGCATCTTCCTTTGTTATGCTTACGTATTCTAAGTCTTTTCCTAATCTTCATTCTCTGCTTATGGGGAATAGGGAGGAGATTCTTAGAGATATAGGCCTAACTAAAGGCCCCAACCTCTGCCTTTCTCCCTTCTAAGACTTCAAGGCCTGAATCAAGACTAGGTTTGAAACTCAAGTCAGGATATACTGATGAAGGCGGGACTTTAAGAACTATATTAATATAGGATGCTCCTGCCTTCTCTGTCTGCTTACAGGGCGTGTAAAAGATAAATGGTTTAAGGTAGGGCGTAACTGCTGCGGAGTTTGATTGATGTCTCTTTCTCTTTTCTCTTTAAAGTTACGCCTGTTTCAATTATACCTACTAACAACAAACAAGAGGGAAGAGGTGGGAACCGCCCCAACAACTATTTGATGAGTTTAAAGTCCCAGTTGTTCAAAATAGACCAAATTCCCAATCTCCCGCTTGTCTGTAAAAGTAAAAGGTAACTAAAAGGTAACGCGGTGTCAAACGATAAATGATTAATTGCTTTAACTTCCTGCGTAGGGTGAAATCAAATGACTTAACCGAACATAGTCATTTCTGATTTCTATCAGTTACGCCTTAGTATTCAATAGGCAGAGAAAAAAGGTGCGGGATTAGAGAGACAGAGGCTGTCATATCTTCAGTTCCCAAGGCGGATAAATTGGCTTAAATAGCTCTATTTCGTTCAGAAGACCGCGTCATTCTATTCTAAGGTTGCATTTAGTCCGTAACATCCCCGGGGAGCTAGAGCTCCTATCCTTAGGAAGTCTTAGCAGCGATAGGCTTTTCTAAGGCCTTTTCAACTCATTCACATACTAAGATTCTAAGACAATATACTAGTAGCTCGGGTTATTCCTTCATAAAGAGGAAGGAGAATCTCGGCCTTCTATGTTTCAAGAAAGGCCTGCAGATGAACGCAAAAGTCTTAACTCATTCTCCGCTTCTCTGTTCTCGAAAGGCAGGAAATAGCAGGACTTAATCGAACTAAGAATCTTCGGATCTAACTGCTATTCTAATGCCTCTAACCTCACCCAGAAATGGGCATACTGCCCTCCCTAGAAGAATTCAAAAGTAAGGATCTCGCTGACAAGGGATTGCACAAGAATTGAAAGATGAATTTTCTTCCGCGCATAATCAATCATACTTTAGAACTTCAGGACGGTGTAAAAAGGAGAAACTTCTAACTCATTTACCTCTTGCTGGACACACTAAGTCTCCAATATAGGACTAGATAGGACTAGTCCGCTCCGAGGAGTTCAGTGACCAATGGTGTCCGAATTCTTGCTTTCAACCTCCTATGCCTCATCCATTAAGGTAAAGGAAGGTCTTTATGACTAGCTTTCTACTCAATCACAGGTATGCCCTTCGCAGTAAAACACACTCAGTCTTCCGAGAGTGCGAATTGCTGCTTATCAGGGCGGGTTCTTTCCTTGCTTGCCTTAGGGTTCAACCTTCAGCCTTTGAGAACTAGTCCGATCTGGTAATTTGCTGTTCATAGGAGTAACGAGAAGACGCGGGCGCGGGCATAGCTTATTTGTTCTACGTAGTTGGGAGTAACGCTTTTATATAGTCTCTTACCCCGGAACTATAGAAGAGAATAGGAGCGGGAATCCCCGGGTTTCTAACTTAGTTAGCCTTTCTCGAGACTTTCGTTGTAAATCCTAATTACCCACGGAGGGGAAATAGAATGATTTGATGCTTTGTACCTTCTCTGTCTTCAGGAAGCACTAAGTCTTCTTTCATCCCGGGGGACAAAGTCGAAGATGAAATAGTAAGTTCACGGCCTACTTTCTTCCAATGGTTTTCCCTTGCTGTTAGGCCGATTCTTGCAACTTCTGCGCTTTCCCGCTCTTAGCAGCTCAGGTCGGGATTTTAACAACAAGATAAATAGGAAGCTTCGGGAAGGGCTTTGACAACAATAGCAATAGTAATTCATTCTCAACATCGATCTGAATATGCTATTTAGGCTTTCCAAGCCATATAGGAGGCATCTTCTTGACTTGAAACTATCCTTTCCTTGCTTTTATGATGCTGTAATGGCGTGTAAAGAGTAAGATAGAGGAATCAAGCACGGCTTGTATTCTCAAACTACGTATGATTTTTTGATCTTCTTCCTTGTAGTTATGAGTTACGGTGGTTTTGATCCATCCCATAAGGGACTAGGAAGAATTTCTCCGGACTTTCTTGCAAACAAATATTCCTTTCTTTCGAACTTCTCATTCATAGGTTCACAGGAGGACGGGACAGAAATGTATGAAAACTTGTTGGGTTCTTTAACGGCTTCTATTTCATCCAATGCTTTCAACTAGCAAATCTTACAAAGCTGGGGAAATAGTCAAAACAAAGAAATCTGATTTCTTAGTTAGTTCCCCCGAAAAGTAATTGAAGAAAAGGGCGTTTAGAACGAGACGAATTCACTCTGGTAAGACCGTATTGAAGTCTCTCTTCTGTCTCATTCAAGGACGGGCCTTTAAAACACACTAAATCATAACTACTAACTATCTACTAAAACTGTAACGCTCAGTCTGAACTTCCTTACAGAGAGTTCAGTGGGTCGAAGAGGAAGGAAATAAAGACATGATTTAGCTCCTAGAACACAAACTCTAACTCTAAATAAAACTACTTGCTGCTTTCCTCAAGAGGAATTGAATCCCAGGGTGTTAGAATTGAATCACAGGACGTGGGAAGAGAATAGAAGTGATAAGGGCTTTTCGGCCCCAAGTCTTTCTCCCGTGTAACTAAATATCTTACTTGTTGTTCGGATTCTTACTGACTTTACTACCTTACAGATGCTTTAGGGCTTTAAAAGAAGTGATTCCCTGGGTTTAGGAACTTAAGAGGCATCTTCTTTCTTTACGTAACTTCCTCAAACTAAAAGGAGGGGCCTTTCACCATCAGGAAAGAGAAAGCTTGCACTCAACTCTTGAGGAATTGGATGAGAATTTCAGGGCATTGAAATAGATTCCCCGGTGTTGGATCGGATTACCTTAATAGGCTTAGCCTCAGAAGGAGTTGATTCAATCCTAAGACTGCTTTTCGTCCTTCGGATCATTTTCTTTAGTCACCCGGGTAAGAATAGGAAATAGCTCAAGAGATCTCCTTATATTGGGGGCTAGAGGCCTTGTTTAACTAGATCCCCCGTAGCTTCCCCTTTGAGGGGACCAGGTTTAGGAAGAGCCCAGAGGGGAAGATCATCTATACTTTCTAACTTCATCCCGGGCTTGAAACAGTCTTGCTACCTTCTTCTTCTTAGGCTGACGGGATGGTAAGACAATAGCAATAGGAAGGTTAGCAAAGATTAGTAATTTCATCACCGGGTTTCGGGTAAGAATCTATTCTAGGCTGCTACTTAGTCAAAGACTTCCCGGTAAGGAAGATTTATTGAATCCCTGGGGTAAGAAAAGAGGCTTTCTGAGCCAACTGCATTTCCTAACTATGTTACCACAGAGCCTGATACGGGTTTAGGCAGATCCGAGGTATCAGACTTCTTGACTTGTGACTAAGTCTTACTTACCCATGAAAGAAAGAAATCCGTTATTGAGGAAGAGACGATCATCTTACCTTAAAAGGCAGCTTTGCCTCCCGCAGTAAGGGATTGTAACTAAACCTTATTAGTTGCTCATTCTCCTCCTGCGGCTTCTTCTCTATTTGCAGTTCGAAAAGGCGGTTAAAGACTAATTAGATCGCATTGCCTTCCTGGTGGTCAATCTAAGGAAAAGCACTCAACTGCAACTAATGAGGAAGACGATGATCAGCCTAGAGCTGCCGGCTTGACTAGCTCAGTAGCTATCTGTTGTTCCGTTGTCTGCGTTAGGCCTTTCTAAAGGCCCTATCTGTCTACTTCCCAGGCTTAGCAGAGAAGAAGCAGGAGGCTATCTTACCGGACCGGTGTGAAGAGCCCAGAGAGGATGATCATCAATGGGTTTTATAAGTGATTACCTAGGATCTGTAATGGAATAGGGGGAAAAGCCTACAACAATAGAAGAACTATAGAGTCAATTTTGGCCTGATCTTGGTCTTATTCTTACAGCCTTGCCTACCTTATCTGTATAAGTAGGGCTTGAACACAAATCTCAATCGGATGCTCGGGAAACCGCTATTATAACTGCCCGGGGAAGACCCATTAAGGAATCAAAATATCAAGACTAATGACGCCTTCCGCCTATCTTCGTATATCGTATATAAGGACGGGACGGGATTGTATGAAACAACAATAGCAAGAAGAAGTTTTTATCCGATTTCTATGTCTCAAGTAGGGCTAGTATCGAATATCGAAATCGAAAGATGTAGTTGTTCTCTTGGGCACGATAGGACATTCTAAGGCCAATGCCATAAACCTTGGTTAAAGACTACTGCGATACAAGTTCAAGCCTTACGCCGTTGGAAATAGAATGACAATGGCTTCTCTTTACTCAGTCTGTTACCTCGGTGCAGAGAGGAACGAGAGAAGATAGATTGCTTGAAACTTGATCTCCGGACGGTAATAATGCAACTAAAGAGAAAGATATCTCAAGTATGGGCAAAAGCCCTAAAATCATACTCTTAATCCCCGCCTTCTCGAATCAAAGGGCGACAGTGAGTCTAATTCTATCATGGCAGGGTACAGCTTCAGACAGCTCACTGGCTAAATCGTATAAGAGGGCATTTCGAGGAAGAACTCCTGGATGTCGAGAATAAATATTACTTGCTTTGGGACTTTGATTGTCTACCTATCGCTTAAGACAGAATGTTCGGATGTCGGCCCCTACTTGTTAAGTAAGGCGAGAGTCAGTGCCTTCCCCAGCGTTCAGTGGAACGTGAGGCACTCTTTATTGGCTTTCAGGCAATGGAAGGGGCTATTCCCACTTGGATTTTCCTCAGCCAATGCTAACTTAGCATCCTTGCCATCAGAATCCGCTAAATAAGGAAGTAATGAGACGAACCGATAGAAGAACTCAACGAAGCCGCGGAAGCTTAGGCCGATGCTATTCCTGCTCCTGCTAAGCACCCGGCTGATGACGGTTGGATGGATGATATAACGTATCTAATACAATGACCCCGGATTTCTTCGCGAAGGAAAAGACGACTCTCGTTTTTGACCAGCTTTTCCAGAAACGAATGCAGGTGCTCGACCTGGAACCAAATCTCGATCTATTTCACCTGGGTAGAACTTTTTTATCTCAACCGCCCAATCAGGATCTGGGATTGGGAGAATGACTGGTACGTGCTCTGATGGAAGAACTTCCTTTGCTTGCTTTGCCACGGCATTCCCTCACCTTCACTTTCTTTGAGTTAGAGTACCTTCCTTCCCGCCAGAGGGCGTTCTAGAAGCGTTTACCGCGGCTTAAACAATCATCGTAGGAAGGGAAAGCATGATCCCCGGCCGGAAACTTGCGTTTTCTTATGATAGATTGTACCATACCCTCTGAGAGACGTTGGCCTCGCCTTACCTTATGATCTCAAGTCGTACATGTACCTTGCCAACCCAGGTTCCCTTTTAGATGAATCGGCCTTTAGACGGGTTTGATGAACCGAGAGTTTCGGGAGTTGGGGGCCACACTGAACCTGAAAAGCTTAATTTGTATCCCTGGTATTCCCAGCTTGTGAAGAGCTATCTGGCTTGTGAAGCTACCCAGCATGAACACGCTTTTGGTCAGTCCCACAGCACAGAGAAGAGGTCCTTAAAGAATAAGGAAGCGAGACTTTTGACAAGAAGAATAACGGACTCTCCTGAGTCTCAGCCTGTCTCCCGTAACAACGGAGAGATAAACTAGGGCACCAAGTGCGTACGGCCCGTCCTACCTTTTGCTGATGCAACAGTAATAGGGTTGTGAGGCAGCAGCGTCAGCAGCACGCTGTGGTTCTTCTACTCTTCTTATTACTAGAAAACCAGATCCTTTTGGAGAAATGTCTTGTATCCCGCGGGGTTGCAAAAGGTATTTTGGTGAAAAAAAAAAGATGCTTTAGATGGCTAATAAGGTTATAGATAAGTCTGGTTGGTTACTTGTCAAGGAGATATCAGTCGGGGACTGAATCAACAAAGAAAGGTACCTGGTATGTGCCCTCGGACTGCTTTGCCCTAAAATAAGCAGGGGAAAATGCTAAAATGGTTCACAGGGGAGAGATTGGGCATGGGAAGCACCTAACTTTCTTTGTGGGTCACGAGAATGGTCATCCAGCGGAGCGTTTGGTGGTAAATACATTGGTGGCTATCAGCCGGTTGGCATGTCCCTAGTTCACCGAGGGGCTTTCTTTGATTAGCTGACCCTAGTAAGTGGAATCTTGGACTGCCACCCTTTCTCAATATTGAAATTAGAAGGCTAGGTTGTTTACTGACGGATCTCTGTTCGAAGCTTGTAAGACCGATAAAGGAAGTTGAAGTGAGTTCAGTTCCGGAAGACCTAGACTAATAAGGCGGTACCATAAACTAGTCTTAATCTTGCCCTAGCTCTAGTGAAGTTAACTCCTATAGCTTGAGTGACCCTTATTAGTAGGGTTGGTCACGTCAGAAGACTGACTTTCTCTCTTGGAACATTCTTACAGAGCAAGGAATTATTTTAAAGAATCAACGAGAAGAAGAATAGTGTCAGAGTAAAGACCGGTGCTATCCCCTTCCCCTGCTACGCTTTCTTCCTAAACAATCAAAGAAGCATTTTCGATTCCCCGATCAACTCTCGTGCCTTTGGTTTGGAGCTAGGAAATTAATTGAGTTCCTGAAGCAACTCATAGCCAACTCCTTCTATTTTGAGTACCGATGCTTTCAAGTCTTCTCCTATGGGCTCGCCTAAGAGCTGGATTGATTTCATCGAAGAAGAATTTTCCGAAGAAAGACACTTTCACTCGAAGAAAGCAGGTAATCTTTCTATTCTCCTGAGCGGGGCTCAAGGGAGCAACTCGAGATAGATGCAAGATTCTTTCTCCTGCCCTTCACTTAGAAAGAAAAGTCCATTTTTCAGCACGCACTAATTCCTACGTTTTGTCGGTCGAATAGCCTTCTTGTGTGACCTTATAGGGGTGGCAAGCTTTAGAGAGTAGGGGCGAGCATACTACAGAAGGCCGTAAGCAGTGGCTCGACGGAGATGGTTCGAATCAAGCGAAACCAAAGGCATTCGTTGGCACCCGAGATGCTAAGGATCGAAGACTTTTGGGATATGGAACAGTACTTTATGTTCGTGCCCATTTTGACGACCAAGTCACAATGGCAACAATCTATCTATCTGGGGATGCGCAGCTGTGGTGACGGACGCGATATGAGGACATGCTGGAGGGCCGTTGCGAGATCAACGCGGGAGGAACTAAATAGGGAGCTCAAGGAAAGGAGCAGTTCCTGCCTGGGAACGTTGTATGGCTCGCACGAGAGTCCCTGATGCGGACCGGCACTGTTCGAGAAAATCAAAGCAGACCATGGGGGACTGACCCGAGCTATAGACAAAGAAGGACTTTGATAGATAGAATAAGGCACTCAGACATCAAAAAGAGGGCTACTTCACTATGAAGGGTAACATATGAAAGGAAACTAATGCGACGGGTGTCAATTACCAAAAACGACTCGACCACTAACTCAGTCCCGTGGGACATTTCTAACACAAGGCCGAAGATGGATGCGAAGAATATTTGAAACCACTCTCGAACCATCACACGGATTCCAACCCAACTGCCCATGATATGGTAAGAACGGAATGGAAAGGCAAAAAAACGATTCTATACGCAGACGTGAAAGCTCTATCGATAGAAGCATTCATTCTAGCCTATATTTTATTTATATTTAGAGAGGAACGATTCCCTCGTCTGAGAACCGCCATTCACGCACTATTCCTCCCCACTAAAAAGAGCGATTTCTAATCTCGATAACCTAAACAAAAATGCAGAAGTGAGCGTACCCCAAAGCTCTCCTCTCTTCCCCTTTTTTAGCCAACACCATCAACCCCATTTTTTTTTTTCACTTGGTCAAAGCCAAAAATCTGAAAAATAGAAGGAAGGGAGATCAGAAAGATACGCGGACGACTTTACTATAGTATAGGTCGGATGTTTCCGTGAGCAGTAAGCAGCAGATCTCCCCTTATTTATTTTATTTTGGGAAAGCTGGTGGCCGCCTGTGAATTCTTTCAAGGCAAGGGGCGGCCTGATTCGACATTGTTGTTTACTCTGATCCGGTCGAGGTGGTTTTCGTTTACCAGCGCGTAGGCGGTCTAAGTTCCTATGACCGAGTCTTTCTGGCCCCTGTGAACATCTTTTCTTAATGTATTAAAGAAGGCCTCTCTAACCGGTGAAAAGTGGTGGGTGTCCACTAACGGCCATTCCTGCTCGGCTCCGATAACGCAATTCCGGAAGGAGTCGGTAGTTGGGCACTGGATCCCTTCGGACCTGGAGAACGTGTGACGCTGGGTCGGGGTTTGGTGAACCAACTGGTCGCTCCTCTAGTTGAAGTATCGGGCCCCTTTTTCTTTCGTTGCCTAGGTTACACCTTCGGAATACCCCAGAAGGGAATTTTTCTCTATTTCCCTCAATCTTCACTTTACGCCAGGCCTCCCATCAAAGACGTCATAAGGCGTGGAATTAGACCAAGGGGAATCTCCATAGGAACTAGTCCCTCAGATTTCGCACGTAGGAGATCGAGACAGAGCCCCAGGGCTATGAGGAAAGATGTAGATCGATCGCCTCAGATAGACAACTACATAGAGGGTCTCTACAAGTCTATATATTCTTTTTTATTTCGTTCCCCCCGTAAGATCACCAATGAGGTCTGCAAGTTTCACATCTAAGTAATACCCGATCCCGATCCGATAGTTTTACGATATATATATATTTAACAACAACATTCTAAGAAAGAATATTTTTAGATATCGGTAGTTGTCCGGTCGTACCCAAACAGTAAGATTCCAGAGGGAAATGCACCTAAGATCAAATATTTCGAGCCGGCTTCCGTGGAAAATTCAGACTTTCTTTTTGATGCTGCCATCACATAAAAACATAAACTTTGAGGCTCAATAGCTAAATACATGGCAATTGAATCATGAGCCGAGATCATAAAGAGCATACTGCGAGTAGGAAGTGAAATTAATACAATGGATTCAGAAGCATCAAACCTCTCTTGTTCGGAAGAATCGAAACACATCGAAATGGTACCAGCCGTACTTAATAATAGAAGGATTTGGCAGAAATATGTAAAATTGTCCCTCCTAAAAAGATTATTCCGGAATAAATGGGCGATAGTTAGGAGAGGTGCGCCAGCGGCGAGCAGAAGCAAGGTTATTAGATACCTCAGGAAAGCCCGGCCAGAACCACACGTGCAAGTTTCCCTGCATGTGGCTCGTCCGTGATAACTTATTCGGATTTGCGTGAACTAGCGGACCGATCACTAAGTGGGGATGCTCCCTCCAGCATGAGCGAACCTTTTCGAAACTGGTTAGGAATGGGCGTCACTATCCCAGCCCGGATCCAGCCAGGTTCTATTGATCATGTCCCCTTCCCCCTTGTCTTGGGGCGTCTTTGGCTTTACGAGAGAAAGCCCGCCAATAAAGTCTTTCTCTTCCCGTCCCGGATCATATTCCGGTGCGTCCACAGAAGAGGAAATCGAAATGCATCTTGCTCAGCAGGCGTAGCTTGGAGTGGGAGTGTAGCGTGGGTAAGGTAAGTGGCCGCCAGAGAGGAAGCCAAACCAAACCGGCCTATTAATCGCAGCTAAGCTAATATGCGCCGGAGAAAGCCAGGTGCCGGAGGTAAGCTCTATTCTATTCGGCCCGGAGCATTGATTCCCCATAACGAAAAGGCTAGCTCTATCTCGAAATTGCCTATCCTGTGCTCGAGAAGGTCCCCCAGTTCCTCGGCAGCACCTCGAGGTGCATTTAGTTGTCTTACATGAGACTCGGGATATTCCTCACTCCATGGCATGGCACCTTTCGCTCATCCATTCCGCCCGCCCGTCCAGACGCGGCGCCCTTTTTCATTATCATCTACCGCCCTTTCTTTCCTCCCGGCTATTCACGCATGAAGATCGTCGTATGTATGCTCGACTTCGGTTGCCGGTGCTATATATAGGTAGGAGTACATTATGGCAGGATCAGTCACCCGGACAAACCAACCCTCCTCCAAGAAGAATTGTGCTATGCCCCCCCGATCCCTATAGAGCGAAAGAGCAGCCTGGTGATCCCTAGGTTGCAGCACGTCCGGTCGTTAACTCCTCGCTAGCTGCCGCCGTTTCTAGGACCGACCGACGCCTCACCTGCACAGGTACCTACGTAGTGTAGTGTCGGTCGCACATTCAACATAGCGTTCGGACTCATGTGCCTTCCAGAACCTGGGGTATTCGAGCCTGCTGCGTACGATTAGACAGCCTTGCGGCGGCAAAAGGAT